ATTTAAACAACTATTCAGAGTTCCTAGAGCTCCCTGTAAGGCTTGTTGGAAAACTTGTTGTCGGACCTGATTAATTGCTCTTTGTTGTTCAAAATGAAGGGTTTCATTTTTGTAATTTTCTAATTGTTCCAAACTAGAAGAAGTAGCATTAATCAAATTGGCTTTTTCTCGTTCTATCTCAGAGTATCCGTTCATTCGATACTCATCTGCTTCCATTTCTACTTTCCGTAAACGAGACCGGGCTCTTTCGAGCTGTTCAATGGCCCCTCTACGTAATTCTTCCGAATTTCGAATAGTACTCAAAATCCTCTGTTTTCGATTATCTAATAAATCGTTTAATGAAAGTAGATTATCTTACCATTAATTTCACAACTTCCATGATCTCTTCCCGAACCAAACATGAATCTTTCGATTCATTTGGCTCTCACGCTCAATTTTTTATTTTATGGACATTCCCGTATCTTTTTAAAATATAATGAGCCTATCCTCTCTATTTCTGTTTATATTCAAACATATCAAAACCGATACAAGAACAGAATATTAGGAGGACTCTTCCGACCAGACAAAAAATCTATAATTGTCAGCAAAGTTGTTTCTTTATTTGTTCTTTATTTCATTGAAAATATAGAAAATTTCAATTGATTTCCTTTTTTATTCAAATCCAAAAATTCCCCCTTTTTATACATAACATAGGTTGCCGATTCGGCATTGGATAATATAATAAAGGGCAAGGCGCCCTTTCTTTATTTTAGTAAATGGTTCAAATCATTTTATCGATATGAGTGTTCTATATCGGAAAAATTATCAACTATTCTTTTTTAAACCATTTCGTTATTAACGTAGTGGTAGAAAGAGTACCATGTTGTGCCCGGACTTCAAACAGTTTAGCTTTAACCATGTTAATGGTCTCACATTATTGGTTGGTTGATAGAGAATCAAAGTTAACTTACCAATGAATAACGAAATGCTATGGTTCTTACATATGATTTATGAATTTACTCAGAAGGAATTCGTCGAGATTATGCACTTTTTTCCTATTTATCCTATAAAAATATAGAATAACATAAATAAAGTGCAGTCGGTTAGATCCAACCTATTCGTGAAATATACAACTCGCACACACTCCCTTTCCAAAAAAAATCAATACACCAAGCACTACACTTAGATTTATTGGATTTGTTGCTAAAATATCGGTATTAAACCTGAAACTCCCGGCGGATGGCCAGTGGCCTAAGGAAACGAAAGAATCGGTTACATTTTTCATATGCTCTCCTCTTATAGATAGGACTAAGAAAGAACAGAGTTCTTTTTGTATCACTTGACTCGCCCTTTTTTTTATCGATTTCTTTTTCTTAATTTCCCGTTTTTTTTTAATGTTAATGGGAGTAGATTAAATCTATTTATTGAATTTGAGATTGAGAATTACAAAATTTCTTCTTTTTTTTTGAAGTATCCGATAAGATACTTATTAAGTTAGGTCCTGGGTCTCGTATCAATTGCAAAATATCTCCTTTGTTCAAACACTTCCTAAAAGAAAAATTCCATCGTACTAAACTAAGGACGGGAAGGGAGAAAGCGAATGAATCCACAAATTCCTCATCCTCAAATCACTCCTTCCCGGGGTATTGTCGCAACAAATACATATACATAATTGTAGGAATAAAGTATTGATATAATTCACAGAAGCAAATGGCAACGAGTTAATAAAATAAGAAAAAAGTAGGTAACGTACTTTTTTACATTTTCATTCTAGGATTAAATTAAACAAAAGGATTCGCAAATAAAAGCGCTAATGCCACGACCAGTCCATAAATTGTTAAAGCTTCCATAAAAGCTAGACTAAGTAATAAAGTACCTCGTATTTTTCCTTCTGCTTCTGGTTGTCTCGCAATACCTTCTACGGCTTGGCCTGCAGCAGTACCTTGACCAATTCCAGGTCCAATAGAAGCAAGCCCTACGGCCAATCCAGCAGCAATAACGGAAGCGGCAGAAATCAGTGGATTCATGATGATAGGTTCCTCGCACCCAAAAAAAATGGTTAATGATACAATCAACCAATGAATTATTACTTATTTGATCACAAAAATCTATTGAAATGAAATTAATATAGAAATATAGATAGAGATAACCCCTATATAACTAGTATATATCTAATATCACATATACATTTGTTTCTTTCATAACGTAAACCGCCCACATTTTCTTTTTCTATTGAATCGGATTCTCTAGAAGAATTTTTCGAAAAATATACAGGGGCTGTGGCTGGCCTTATAAACATTCCATATATCTAGTGGTGACCCCCACTAACCCATCCGCCATTTCGTAATATCGTCTATCTTTCCTCCTACAACTCTAGTCGTATATATATATGTATTTATATCTATTATGTTCCTCAACTAAGAACCAATCTTGAACTATGCATTGCCTCAATTGGGATAAGCTTAAAAATGAAGACTATTTCGAAAACTAATCAATGATGACCCTCCATGGATTCCCCTATATAAGCCGCGGCTAAAGTTGCAAAAATAAGAGCTTGAATACCGCTTGTAAATAATCCAAGAAACATGACAGGTATAGGAACTACTAAAGGTACTAAAGAAACAAGAACAACAACTACTAATTCATCAGCTAATATATTCCCGAAAAGTCGAAAACTAAGAGATAAAGGTTTCGTGAAATCTTCTAGGATGTTAATTGGTAAAAGTATTGGAGTTGGTTGAATGTATTTTCCGAAATAACCTAATCCTTTTTTGGTAAGACCCGCATAAAAATATGCTACTGACGTGAGTAAAGCTAAAGCAACAGTAGTATTTATATCATTTGTGGGGGCGGCTAGCTCCCCATGAGGTAACTGTATGATTTTCCAAGGTAAAAGGGCACCTGACCAATTCGAAACAAAAATAAATAGGAACATAGTTCCAATAAAGGGAACCCAAGGGCCATATTCTTCTCCAATCTGGGTTTTGCTCAAGTCTCGAATAAATTCAAGGACATATTCGAAGAAATTCTGACCGTCGGTCGGAATGGTTTGTGGATTCCGAACGGATATGATGACTGAACCTAATAAGATAGCAATTACGACCCAAGAAGTGATAAGTACTTGGGCATGAATTTGTAAACCTCCTATTTGCCAATATAAATGTTGGCCTACTTCTACACTTGATATATCGTATAACCCTTTGAGTGTTTTAATGGAACATGGTATAACATTCATATTGTCCTCTGACAGAAATAGAACTGAAAAAAAGAATTATTTTGATTCAACCATCTCTTTCTCGACTCATCTACTTTCATCATTAATCATATAGTTAGGATACCAAGAAATCACATAACATAATATCAATATCCCATTTTATCTCTTTTTAAAAATGAAAGACAAGAATAGTAACCGATCCAATAAATCAAAATAATTAACTAATCTTATTATTATTATTCTTAATCATAACATAATCAACGACTTCTTATATAGCTAGAACGGCCCTCACAAATTGCGGATACCAATTTGTTAAGAATCAATCGGATTGAAGCTATAGCGTCATCGTTGGCTGGAATCGAAATATCTGCGAGATCTGGGTCACAATTTGTATCGATTAAACAAATCGTCGGAATTCCCAAAATGACACATTCTCGAAGAGCTGTATATTCTTCTTGCTGATCAACGATTATTACAATATCGGGCAATTCAGTCATATATTTGATCCCGCCCAGATATGTTTGCAAAGTAGATAATTTTCTCTTCAACATTGCTGCATCTCTTTTAGAGAGACGGTTGAGTTTCCCCATCTTTTGTTCTGCTCTTAAGTCTCTGAACTTATGAAGTCTCGTTTCCGTAGTGGACCAATTCGTTAACATACCGCCGAGCCATTTTCTATTAACATAATGACATCGAGCCCTTATTGCAGCTGATGCTACTAAATCCGCTGCTTTATTTTTGGTACCAACAATTAAGAAGTTTTTTCCTCGACTTGCTGCATCAAAAACTAAATCGCAGGCTTCCGATAAAAAACGAGCAGTTCTAGTGAGATTTATAATATGAATACCTTTACGCTTTGCAGAGATGTAAGGGGCCATTCTAGGATTCCATTTCTTAGTACCATGACCAAAATGAACTCCTGCTTCCATCATCTCTTCCAAATGGATGTTCCAATATCTTCTTGTCATCTTTCCCACGCTTTCTTTTTTTTTTAACAAATAAACAAATAATAATTGTTCCTACGGAACCTTCTGCCGGGATTGGCCGTTGATACACAGCCCAAACCATTAATTTTTTTATTACTTAACTTAATTTCTTCATTTTATTTAGTACCCAATCAATAACTAGTAAAGTAAAAAGAAAAATATCTCCTTAAGAATTATGAATTCGCTTAAATGATTTTTCTGGTGTGTCATAGAAATTGCTTGGGGCGCAAGAACAAAAAAATTCTCTATGGTGTAACAAAATATCTCTCATTTCCAACTCGAATAGATTTTTCTTTTTTATTTCCAAATGAATGTCTTGCTTTGAACGGTGCACTAATTTTTTGAATCCAGTACCGACAGGGATAATCCCCCCCAAAACAACATTTTCTTTCAGACCCTTCAACCAATCAATACGACCCCGTAGAGCAGCTTTTGCCAAAACTCTAGCAGTTTCTTGAAAACTTGCTTCGGATATGAAACTTTGAGTATTCAGAGATGCCCTCGTTATTCCCAATAAAATTGCCCGATAACAGATTGCTTCGTCTAAAGCACGCCCTGCTCGTTCCGCTCGCAACAATCCAATTAGTTCTCCAGGTAAAAAAACATTAGACATTCCATCTTCTGAAACCAACACTTTTGATGTTACTTGCCGTACAATAATCTCTATATGTCTATTATGGATCTGTACCCCCTGGGATCGATAAACCTTTTGGATCTTATTAACCAAAGAGATACGACTTTGGGCTATGGTTAGTTCAGCTCCAATTAAGAATCCCCAAGGAATTCCAAGAACTCTTGGTATACGCTCGTTCCAACCTTCAACTCTCCTTTCAAGGTTCATCGATATTGAACCAATCGAGCGCACTTCTAAGATTTGTTCCACTTTTGGAAGACCTTGCGTTATGTCACCAGATCGGGATTTTTCATATATAAATGTAACTAATGTATCTCCTTCAGAAAGGGTTTCTCCATAATGTCCATGAACAGTCGCTCCTGGAGTGGCCAAATAAGGCTTAGCTGATCTTATAATTAAAGAGTCAACATGAACAATGAAAATTTGACCAGATTTTTTTATGTGTGGTCCATATTTAAATAGACATATATTTTCACAAATAAATTGTCCAATGCTAATTATTGTGGATGTCTCTTCACAATAATTGTAATGTAGAAAGCACCAATTCAAATGGGATGGATTCAAAATGATGTTATTGCATGGACTGGGATTATAAATCCTCCTATTTTCATCTATTAAACAGTATTTAAGTACTTCAAGTACTTGGAAAGTCTGTTTAAAATTGTCAAGTAGCCAATATTTGTTTAACAAGATCTGATTATGAGTTATTAAATGGTAAGATGAATAAAAGTTCACTATTTTAGGTACTATTGTACCTAAGGGGCCCAACAAACCCCTAATTGGAGTTATGGGATTCGATTCTTTTGCCACATTGTTATATTTCGAACCGTTGAATGGACCAACTCGAAAACAATTGAATGATGACAAAATTCTCAAAGATTGGCCTTCCTTATTTCGATTCAACAACGTACCAATAGTTCCTTGATGCTGGGTAACTAATGGAATCTTCACTTTGGAATAAAAAGGATTGATATTGGTGCGATCTAATCCATTATCAGGAATCAATCCCGAACCTGCCGTATCGTACCTTTTTCCGGTATATGAAATAGTAGACTTGACTAATTCAATTCTTATGAAATCACGAATCAGATCATTTGCCCTTACTTCAACAAAGGAAGCATGAACCTCTTCCATAGAACTGTTTTTTTCTTGGTCCCAATTCAATACTAAGCAAGTCCGAACTAATTGAATACTTGTGTGATAAATTCCTCGAATTGACTTTCCATTTCCATAAAGGATATAATTGACAACTCTAAGCTGGACATTTTCTTTTTCCTGCAAGAGATCTTGAGGGAAAAGTTTTGCTAAATTTATCCCATCAGCTATTTCATATGTGACTACGGGTCGAACCAAAACAAAATACTTTTTTTTGATAGGTGTGATCCGTTGGACATAGATCCAATTTTTCGATTTTGTTTTTGATTCCTTAGAATTTTTTTTTTCCGTTCCTGGTGGTATCAAAATGCCACTGTGTCTGGATATCTTATCTGTCTCTCCGGGAAAATGAATATCTCCAGAAAAGATTTTCAGTTCAATACTTTTTTTTTTTCTCTCCACTCGGACTAATCCACCTACTCGGCTTCTTGTATTTGTATTTAAAGCAAGTTGTGTATCTACTCCAATGATACTATTGTTCCGGACCATTATAGACGAAGATCCGGGTAAGATATGCACCTCTTCGGGAATAAAAAAAAACCGATCCACTTTCATTTGGTATTTCGGACTCAATTCTTTTGCTCCTCGATACTCAATCAAATCTTCTTTTTTGACTATGGAATCCACCTCCGCGGTCCCATATTTAGTAATTCCCGAACTCTTTCTTCTGTATCGTGGATCATCAAAATAAGCAAGAATACTATTTCTACGTAAAATACCATTTATGGGTATTTCAATCGAAATACCAAAAGAGGGTATTAATTCTTTCTCTCGTTCTTGATCGTATTGTAATGGGATGAGAAATCTATTTCTTCGTCTTTTCGCCAAGAAATCAGAATTCTCTTGGAGAATCGAAGGGTATATGAAATTCCAATGACCATTGGATATAATTCGATCAAGTCTTGAATAATCAAGAATTTCCCTATATTTTTTACGAGTACCAGAAGGATCCAACAATTTATGTCTTACTCGATCCTTAGTAATTGAGAGGTCAGAGCTATATCTTTCGTCGACAGAAAAAGAATGAACATTCATTTGATCTTGATCCTTGTGAAGCGAAAAAGACACTATACTGGATCTGCACGGACCCCCCGCTAATATCCATAAATGACTTGTTTTTGGTAATAGATGAACATTACTATATGTATATTCAGGTGCGTGGTAGACATCAGTACTCCAGTGCATTTCTCCCTCTGATTCAGAATAAATATGTTTTCGAACCCTCTCTTTAAAATGAAAAGTAGACGTTCCGGCACGAATCTCGGCAATCACTTGTTCAGATTCTACATATTGATCATTTTGAACTAAAATCAAACTTTTTGGTGGAATATTCACACTATGTATAATATCCCGACTCTCAATAGTTACATACAAGTCTATAGAACATAGAAAAGCAGGATGCCCATGACGGGTACGTGTGGGATGAACCAAATACTCATTGAACTTTATTTTTCCATTAGAAGGAGCTCGTACATGTTCGGCAGTACCGCCTGTGAATACTCCACCCGTATGAAAAGTTCTTAATGTTAGTT